TCTAAAAAATACTGGTGTTTTTTGATGAAAGAAAAAAGCCCCTTATCGGATTTGAACCGATGACTTACGCCTTACCATGGCGTTACTCTACCACTGAGTTAAAGGGGCTCCTTTGGCTCAATTCATGAATCATATTCATTAATATTACATACTAAATAAAGATTCCATGTCATATATCTAAAATAATATATAGATTAGATCTAAAAAATCTATTATTATGTAATAATAATAGATGCATTAGACTCAGCAATAGACTCAGAATGGATATGGTTGATTCCAGAACGAAAAATTGGATTTATTTAGATATTATTCTAGGGTATAGGTTGAACATACGGGTTGAGAAATAAAACTGGAATGAATTGTTTCAAGACTGAAATTGACTTCTCTATTTCTATTCTATTAAATATAGATTCTAATAAATCAATAATTAATTTGATTGATATGATCTTCAAAATGAACAAATATGAAAGATATTTGATCGAATCATATGATAAAAAGGTGCAACTTGTCCGCCGAATCAAAAAAATTCTTTAAGAAAAAATTTTGAGAACTTCTTGTCTTGATCCACGCCTTCCCAATTTCATATTGTTTGTTAATTTCCTTGCTTATTCTTAAATAATAAAATTGAAATTTTATTGAAAGAAGGATCCTGACTTCATATTACTTCTATTTATTTAGATTGATCTTGATTTTTTTCTTTTTTTATGAATTAATGAAGAATAAATAGAGATTGAATAATGAATAAATATAGATATAGACACTCTATTTGAATTAAAAAAAACTCTATTCTCTATAGTATCGAATCAAGAATTTCCTATTTCTAGATGTCGATTAGAATGAATTTTTTAGGAAAAAAATCATGAATCAAAAAATTTGATGAAATTATATGAAAGAGGGAAAGACCTTTCGAGTCTAATCAGACTCTTCCGTTATATTGACAATATAAAAAAACTTATCATATGATAATCATCGTATCGTATAATATGATGGCGGTTGGGCAAGTATGCCCCCATCGTCTAGTGGTTCAGGACATCTCTCTTTCAAGGAGGCGGCGGGGATTCGACTTCCCCTGGGGGTAGGGTACTCCGAAAAGAAGTTGATCTAGGCTTCTAACTAAGCCTAGAATGGCTTCTTCCTGGGTCGATGCCCGAGCGGTTAATGGGGACGGACTGTAAATTCGTTGGCAATATGTCTACGCTGGTTCAAATCCAGCTCGGCCCAAGAATTCCCTGATCCGCCATGAAATGATATAGACTTTTTCTTTGTTCTTCAAAAATGACGAATATTAACGAATAAAAAAATTTCGGATATATCCTTACCGCTTGAATTGCTCTGTTCCATTTTTTTGTTTAGCAAAAATTCCTATTTTGCTAAGAACTCTAATCTCAATTTACGATTTTCAAAATAGTCTTATATCTTATATATAATAATAACCTATAATAAAAACCGAATAAAGAAAAAAACTTTTTTTTAACGATAAAGATGGGTTTTCATTCCATTTGGACAGTACTGAACTAATAATATGTTATGTGTCGCTCTCGATAAAGTATCGATATATCAGTATATCCCTCGTGCCTCGGTGATCCTTATAAAACCGAGATTCGAATCAAAATTGAAATCGTTTAGTTTCAATGCAAGTTTAGTTTCAATGCAAGTATAAATATATATATGTATACTCGATAGCTTGATTTCATGGGGATTGTAGTTCAATTGGTTAGAGCACCGCCCTGTCAAGGCGGAAGCTGCGGGTTCGAGCCCCGTCAGTCCCGACGGAATAAAATCAATCAAATAAAAGCCAATAACATGAAAAAAAGGATCCAAACTCTTTTTAGAGAGAATGCATTTTTTTTTTAAGAGAAGTGCTGTCGAAGACAGACTATACATAGTGAACGTTGCTAGAAGATTCAATCTTTTTTATATCTTAGTAGTAGTATAATACTACTAGGACTTTTTTAGGATACTTGTTTGATTTGTTTTCCACGCAAATTAGATCATTAAAAAAAGTAGTTAACTCCTTCTTCTTTTTTAGTTAGCTTCTATTGTTTGTTTGAGTTGGTTTGTTTGTAACCAACGGAAATGAAACGTAAAGAGTATTCAAATACTACTTCATCAGATTCATCAGATGAATCTACAAGGAATGGGGTCTAATTTATAGAAAAACAAGAAAGAAGGAGAAATCAAATAATAAATAAGAAAAAAAGAAAAAAGAATCCAAAAGAGAAAGGAAGTCGATTGAATTGAATCATATGAATTGGATCATGAATCCGATTTTGAATTTGGTATGGCTAAAAAAAAGATCTTCCTGTGGTATACTATTCCATTTTAAACGATGAATTGATTTGATAGCTCAGATATTTTATTCATGATATTGATCTGATTCAATATCATCGAGGTTGAATTCAGCCCATTGAATTTTCGGGGTGAAAATTTGCTCATCTCTATGGGATTAAATCCCGAATTATTGCCTAATAAAAATAAAAAACACTGAGATTATGGAAGTCAATATTCTCGCATTTATTGCTACTGCACTCTTCATTCTAGTTCCTACTGCCTTTTTACTTATAATATATGTAAAAACCGTGAGTCAAAGTGATTAAGTTGAATGAAACTTGATTGTTTTTTTGAGGCACCTATTGAAGAAATCAAAAGGATTAATTGGAATTTTGCGTCGTAATAAGTGGAATGCGAATTAGCGGGATACTATTATATGAGATCCGATAGTATGGTAGAAAGATGCTTTCTACCATACTAGCTAGCATACTCCCAATTATGCTTATTGTAATAGAAGAAGTTGTATATTATATACTTTATATCTTTCTATTTTATGTATACATAAAATAGATATACATCAAAAAAAAAAAAAAGAAGGGCTTTTTAAAATAAATAAAATAAAAAAGTGTGTCTATAAAACAATCCATACAGCTTGATTCTTCACGTCAATCAATTAGTAGTGCCTTTAGAGTCCACTTCGCCCCCATACTACGAGGGACAGAGAAAAAGTAAAGACGACCATTAAAGCAGCCCAAGCAAGACTTACTATATCCATGTAAATTATGTCTCCTGTCTCTATGAAGGATATTCCACTAGTGTTCACTAATAATAGTGGGATCAATGGTGCATAGTCAAAAAAAAGGGGATTATGACCTAACGCCGTTGATGAAAGGCTCCGATAAATCCGCTTCCAACAAGTGATACTCTTTTTCTAGTGGAATCGTAAGGGGGTAAGCATAAAAAAATACGCAGTCACACGTTTGGAAATATCAGGGGGAATCCGCTGAATCTTAAGATAAGATGTAGAAAAGCTATTCTTTCTTTTCTTGTCTTTTATTTTATCTATTTTAGTTAGGTTAGGTATTAGGTAAAAAATTCGGGAAAAGCCCTAAAAATGAATTTAGATTCAGGAGTAGATAACGATCTACTCCATCCCTCTGTTTCCCGTTTCATCTAATCATTACTGTCTAATATTTATCTCCGGGATCAACCCGAGGATTACTTATTCATTCTTGATTTTGGTTTATTGAAAAGAAATTCAATTCATTCTTTCTTTTTGCATTTTTTCTAGGTGTAGTGCATCTTATCTATCAAAAAAAGTCAATTTTCCATCAGGCTATCGAATTGAATTCAAGAACCAGTAATGAAACACCCCATTACGTAGTGGAATGGAATCAGGAAATCCTTATATGAAATTTTTTTCATTCCACTGCTCGAATCTTTCGGGGAATCTTACCCAGAATCCTAAAGGCAAGCATTTCTAGCACTTTCTGTTTAGAAAACGGAACTTCCAGATGTTTAGAATCAAGCAAGTATCCAAAGGCCTTTTCCTACGTTTGCTTCTGCTGGAGAAAAACTAATCGAGTTATATCAGCCAAATCAAATACAAGATTTTCTCCTTTTTGTTGATCAGGCGACACCCGGATTTGAACTGGGGAAAAAGGATTTGCAGTCCCCCGCCTTACCGCTCGGCCATGTCGCCAAACCAAAATAATACCTTACGAAATAGATGAGAATATTGAAATAGATGAGAATAGTCTCTCTTTCTTTGGATGGGATGTGGGATTACTTAATTTCTTTCTTTTTTATTTCACTTGGATTTTTCATTTTGAATCCCATTTTCTTTAATCCCTTGCCCCGAAATAAACCCATCGTTTTTTGTATTGGGTCCATTCCTTTGGTTATATGTTTATATGGATAGTATCTCAAAACATAAATATCCAAAAACTTTTCCTTTTGATATTGAAAAAAAAAACTTAATGTGATTTTTCCGTCACCAAAGTCATAATTCGGGGCAAATTGGAACCATTAACTATGAAATGGAACTTGAAATTGATGAATGATTCTTGTATTTGAATTGAAAATTTGAGATTCCTAATCCCTATTTTAGAATCCCTATTCTATTATATAATAATATATATAATATTATATATCTAATAATATATATATAATCTAATACTAATAATATATAAATTGATATATTGATAGTTAACTAAACTAACCCGTATTAATTATTTTCAATAAACCAATTTCCATTCTGTTTGCAACTAAAAGTCGATGGAAACCCCAGAGCAGAAATGCTTATACAAATAGCTAATCGCCCATCTTCCCCCTATATGATATGATCCCGATAGCAAATTCTCAGTAAATTGCCGTGCTTCCATTTTTCCTTGAATAGCAAATTGACTAGAAAATAACAATTTAGCTATAGTGCGGTATGTGCGGTCTCGAATCCACCCGCAATAAAAATGAAGGAGGAAACATATCTAACATATCTATAGAAACGTATAAATAGATAGCTATCCACGCACATTTAATAAATACAAGCCCTATTCATTACTATGTCACGCACTTTGTTTGATCCTATTTCTTGGACTCAAAAATCGAGATTTCCTGCTAGATGAAATATCTCTTTGCTGCGAATCTTTTGTTGAAGAATCAAATCCATCCATAAGTTAAGTAATAAAAAGATATTAACTCTATATATATATTTATGATTCTTTCTTGAT